GTCAACGTAGCTTAAGTCTAAAGCGAGGCACTGAAAATGCCTAAACGAATCCTAATGATTCCGCAGACACACAGGTCTGGTCCTGGCCTTACTATTAATTTATAACAAACTTACACATGCAAGTATCAGCACACCAGTGAGAATGCCCTCTAACTCTTATAGATCAAAAGGAGCAAGCATCAAGTACACACAGCCCTTACAGTAGCTCATAACGCTTTGCTCAACCACACCCCCACGGGATACAGCAGTGATAAAAATTAAGCAATAAGCGAAAGCTTGACTAAGTTATGTTATCATAAGGGTTGGTAAATTTCGTGCCAGCAACCGCGGTCATACGATTAACCCAAATTAATAGTTATCGGCGTAAAGCGTGTTTAAGACACCCAGACAATAGAGTTAAACCTTTACTACGCTGTAAAAAGCCTTAGTAAAACCATAAGCCCTTCAACGAAAGTGACTCTAATTCATCTGACTACACGATAGCTAGGACCCAAACTGGGATTAGATACCCCACTATGCCTAGCCCTAAACTAAAACAGTTCACAAACAAAACTGTTCGCCAGAGTACTACTAGCAATAGCTTAAAACTCAAAGGACTTGGCGGTGCTTTACATCCTTCTAGAGGAGCCTGTTCTATAATCGATAAACCCCGATATACCTCACCACCCCTTGCTAATACAGCCTATATACCGCCATCTTCAGCAGACCCTAGTAAGGCACCACAGTGAGCACAATAACATACATAAAGACGTTAGGTCAAGGTGTAGCTTATGGGGTGGGAAGAAATGGGCTACATTTTCTAATAAAGAGCAAATACAAAAAACTTAATGAAACAACTTAAGACTAAGGTGGATTTAGTAGTAAGCTAAAAATAGAGAGTTTAGCTGAACCAGGCCATAAAGCACGCACACACCGCCCGTCACCCTCTTCAATTATAAGCGCCACAAAACCAAAACACATTAATTCAGTGGCAACTATATAAGAAGAGACAAGTCGTAACAAGGTAAACATACTGGAAAGTGTGTTTGGGTAACCAAAGTGTAGCTTACAACCAAAGCATCCGGCTTACACCCAGAAGACTTCAGATAAACTGACCACTTTGAACTAGACCTAGCCCTGAATCCACAACAACCCTACTATCACATAACAATAAATCAAAACATTTACCAAGTACTAATTAAAGTATAGGAGATAGAAATTTTACTAAGGCGCTATAGAAAAAGTACCGCAAGGGAAAGATGAAAGACCCCCTGACAGTAAAAAACAGCAAAGACTAATACTTTTACCTTTTGCATAATGAATTAACTAGACTAATTTTGGCAAAGAGAACTTTAGTCAAACACCCCGAAACCAGACGAGCTACTTATGGACAGTAATTAGTACTAACTCATCTATGTCGCAAAATAGTGAGAAGATCTATAAGTAGAGGTGAAAGACCAACCGAGCCTGGTGATAGCTGGTTGCCCAGAACAGAATCTTAGTTCAACTTAAAACTTATCTCAAGAACCACCCTTTAATCTTAATATAAGTTTTAAATATACTCAATAGAGGTACAGCTCTATTGAAACAGGAATTAAACCTGTACAGGAGAGTAAGCCGTATAAAACACTCACATAGTTGGCCTAAAAGCAGCCATCCATAAAGAAAGCGTTAAAGCTCAACAACAAAACAATGATAAATACCAAAAACCACTGCCATCTCCCAATCTAATACTGGGCCAATCTATATAAATAGAAGAGATAATGTTAGTATAAGTAACAAGAATATTTTCTCCGTGCATAAGTGTATATCAGACCGGATAGACCACTGATAGTTAACAAATAGGCACCAAACTACCACCAAACAATAACAATGCCACACACCTTGTTAATCCAACACAGGCATGCATAACTAACGGAAAGATTTAAAGGAGTAGAAGGAACTCGGCAAACACGAATCCCGCCTGTTTACCAAAAACATCACCTCTAGCATTACAATTATTAGAGGCACCGCCTGCCCAGTGACACACGTTTAACGGCCGCGGTACCCTGACCGTGCAAAGGTAGCATAATCACTTGTTCTCTAATTAAGGACCCGTATGAATGGCTAAACGAGGTTTCTACTGTCTCCTATTCCCTATCAGTAAAATTGACCTTCCCGTGAAGAGGCGGGAATAATCATATAAGACGAGAAGACCCTGTGGAGCTTAAATTAACTAGATCAGCAATATCACCATGCCCGTCAACAGACATAAAACAAAATGATATGAACTATTAATTTTGGTTGGGGTGACCTCGGAGCACAGCAAAACCTCCGAATGACAGCGCCAAGACCAACCGGTCAAAGCCCATATCGAAACCAATTGACCCAAAAATTGATCAACGGAACCAGTTACCCCAGGGATAACAGCGCAATCCTATTCCAGAGCCCATATCAACAATAGGGTTTACGACCTCGATGTTGGATCAGGACACCCAAATGGTGCAGCCGCTATTAAAGGTTCGTTTGTTCAACGATTAAAGTCCTACGTGATCTGAGTTCAGACCGGAGCAATCCAGGTCGGTTTCTATCTATAACCAATTTCTCCCAGTACGAAAGGACAAGAGAAATAAGGCCAACTTTACAAGAAGCGCCTTAAATCAAAATAGATGAAATAATCTCAACCTAAAACATTACATAAATATTAGTCCTAAACCAGGACTCAGTTAAGATGGCAGAGACAGGTAATTGCATAAGACTTAAACCTTTATTACCAGAGGTTCAAATCCTCTTCTTAACATAATGCATTTAATCAATGTTCTATGTCTAATTATTCCCGTTCTCCTAGCAGTAGCCTTCCTAACATTATTAGAACGAAAAATTCTAGGCTACATACAATTACGTAAAGGCCCAAACATCGTAGGACCATACGGCCTGCTACAACCAATCGCAGACGCCATCAAACTATTCATCAAAGAACCACTACGACCAGCCACGTCATCAAAACTCATATTCACCTTAGCACCCACGCTAGCGCTAACTCTCGCACTTTCACTTTGAATCCCCATCCCAATACCTTACCCACTAGTCAACCTAAATTTAGGGGTACTATTCATTTTAGCCATATCGAGCCTAGCTGTCTATTCAATCTTATGATCAGGGTGAGCATCAAACTCCAAATACGCACTCATCGGAGCCCTTCGAGCAGTAGCACAAACAATCTCCTACGAAGTAACCCTTGCCATCATTTTATTATCAATTATAATAACAAACGGCTCATTCACCCTATCTACCCTAACAACAACACAAGAACACATATGACTAATCTTTCCCCTCTGACCACTAGCAATAATATGATTTATCTCCACACTAGCAGAAACCAACCGCGCCCCATTCGACCTAACAGAAGGTGAGTCAGAATTAGTATCCGGATTCAACGTCGAATATGCAGCAGGACCATTTGCCCTATTCTTTTTAGCTGAATATGCCAACATCATTATAATAAATGCACTAACAGCTATTTTATTTTTTGGAGCCATACACAGCCCAATATTCCCAGAACTACACACCCTGAACTTAGTCACAAAAACCCTAATTCTTACTATAGTGTTTCTATGAGTACGAGCATCCTATCCACGATTCCGCTATGACCAACTAATACACCTCCTATGAAAAAGCTTTCTCCCACTTACATTAGCACTATGCATACTCCACGTATCAGCCCCAGCAACATTCGCAGGCGTACCCCCACACATATAGGAATATGTCTGATAAAAGAATTACTTTGATAGAGTAAATAATAGAGGTTTGAGTCCTCTTATTCCTAGAGTCGCAGGAGTTGAACCTCCACTTGAGAACTCAAAAATCTCCGTGCTACCAAATTACACCACACTCTAAGTAAGGTCAGCTAATAAAGCTATCGGGCCCATACCCCGAAAATGTAGGCTCATACCCTTCCCGTACTAATAAACCCCTTAATTTTTATTATTATTATATCTACCTTAATCTTAGGAACAGTAATTACCATAATTAGCTCCCATTGATTACTAGTCTGGATAGGCCTAGAAATAAACATATTCTCAATAATCCCCATTATCATAATAAAATCACACCCTCGATCAACAGAAGCTGCCACCAAGTATTTCATAACACAAGCAACAGCGTCTATACTTTTAATAATAGGTGTAATCATTAACTTATACTACTCAGGACAATGAACAATTATAAATTCACTCAACCCAGTTACATCATACATAATAACCATTGCGCTAGCCATAAAACTAGGACTGGCCCCATTCCACTTCTGAGTACCAGAAGTAACGCAAGGTACCCAATTAGCATCAGGAATAATTCTTCTCACATGACAAAAACTAGCCCCAATAACAATCCTCTACCAAATCCACGCATCTCTAAGCCTAAATCTAATACTAACCCTAGCTATCCTTTCAATCCTAATCGGAGGATGAGGAGGACTAAACCAAACACAACTACGAAAAATTATAGCGTACTCATCCATTGCACACATAGGATGAATAACAGCAATCATTATATATAATACATCACTAATAGTACTAAACCTAGTAATTTACCTAATAATAACAATCACAATATTTGCTCTCTTTATTAACTCAACAACAACAACTACACTATCCCTATCACTTATATGAAACAGCACACCAATCTTAACAACAATACTCCTAACAACCCTATTATCACTAGGAGGTCTTCCTCCATTATCAGGCTTCGCACCAAAATGAATAATTATCCAAGAGATGACAAAAAACGACATACTTCTGCTACCAACAGCAATAGCCATTCTGGCGCTGCTAAACCTCTATTTCTACATACGACTTATTTACTCAACATCACTCACAATATTTCCAACGACTAACAACAACAAAATAAAATGAAAATACAAAACACAAAATTTTATCCCCCTATCACCAACATTAATTACACTATCCATAATACTCATCCCCCTCACTCCAATAATATTAATCTTGAACTAGGGATTTAGGTTAGACAAGACCAAGAGCCTTCAAAGCCCTTAGCAAGTAAAAATTACTTAATCCCTGACGTAAGGACTGCAAGATTTAATCCCACATCTCCTGAACGCAAATCAGACACTTTAATTAAGCTAAGTCCTCTCTAGACTGGTGGGCTCCAACCCCACGAAATTTTAGTTAACAGCTAAATACCATAATCACCTGGCTTCAATCTACCCCTTTACCCCAATAAAAGTCAAAAGAACCATAAAGCCCTGGCAGAATTTACAGCTGCTTCTCTGAACTTGCAATTCAAATAATATTCAAGGCTTATTTAATGGTAAAAAAAGGACTTCACCTTTGTCTTTAGATTTACAGTCTAATGCTTACTCAGCCATTTTACCCATGTTCATTACTCGTTGACTATTTTCAACAAACCACAAAGATATCGGAACTCTATATTTACTATTTGGCGCCTGAGCTGGAATAGTAGGCACCGCCCTAAGTCTACTAATTCGTGCCGAACTGGGCCAACCAGGCACATTACTAGGAGACGATCAAATTTATAACGTAATTGTTACCGCCCATGCATTCATCATAATTTTCTTTATAGTAATGCCAATCATGATCGGAGGTTTCGGAAACTGATTAGTCCCATTAATAATTGGTGCGCCCGATATAGCCTTCCCACGAATAAACAACATAAGTTTCTGACTATTACCCCCTTCATTCCTACTCCTACTGGCCTCCTCCATAGTAGAAGCTGGAGCAGGAACAGGCTGAACAGTCTACCCGCCACTAGCAGGAAACCTAGCCCACGCGGGAGCATCCGTAGACCTAACAATCTTCTCCCTCCACCTTGCAGGAATCTCATCCATCCTAGGAGCTATCAACTTCATCACTACTATCATCAACATAAAACCCCCCGCAATAACACAATATCAAACCCCATTATTTGTATGATCAGTATTAGTAACAGCAGTCCTACTACTGCTTTCCCTCCCAGTCCTAGCCGCTGGCATTACCATACTCCTAACAGACCGAAACCTTAACACCACATTCTTCGACCCAGCAGGAGGAGGGGACCCAATTCTCTATCAACACCTATTCTGATTCTTTGGTCACCCGGAAGTCTATATCCTCATCTTACCAGGATTCGGTATAATTTCACACATTGTCACATACTATTCAGGAAAAAAAGAACCATTCGGCTATATAGGCATAGTTTGAGCCATAATATCCATTGGCTTCCTAGGGTTCATTGTATGAGCTCACCACATATTCACAGTAGGAATAGACGTAGACACACGAGCCTATTTCACATCAGCCACAATAATTATCGCTATTCCAACAGGAGTCAAAGTATTTAGCTGATTAGCTACCCTGCATGGTGGCAACATCAAATGATCCCCAGCAATATTCTGAGCCTTAGGATTCATTTTCTTATTCACAGTAGGAGGCCTCACAGGAATCGTCCTAGCCAACTCATCCCTAGACATTGTATTACACGACACATATTATGTAGTAGCCCACTTCCACTATGTACTCTCCATAGGAGCCGTATTTGCCATCATGGGAGGCTTTGTCCATTGATTCCCACTATTTTCAGGGTATACCCTAAACCTAACATGAGCTAAAATTCACTTCATTATCATGTTTGTCGGTGTCAACCTAACATTCTTCCCCCAACATTTCCTAGGTCTCTCCGGAATACCACGACGATACTCAGATTACCCTGATGCATATACAATATGAAACACTGTATCATCAATAGGCTCATTTATCTCACTAACAGCAGTAATACTAATAATTTTCATAATCTGAGAAGCATTTGCATCAAAACGAGAAGTTGGTGTAGTAGAACTAACGCCAACTAACCTTGAATGACTTCACGGATGTCCACCACCATACCACACATTCGAAGAACCTGCGTTCGTAAAAGTCTAACCAAGAAAGGAAGGAATCGAACCCCCAAAAACTAGTTTCAAGCCAGCTCCATAACCTCTATGACTTTCTCGATAAGGTATTAATAAANCAATTATATAACTTTGTCAAAGTTAAATTATAGGTTAAAGCCCTTTATACCTTTTATGCCTTACCCATTACAACTAGGATTCCAAGACGCAACATCACCAATCATAGAAGAACTCCTACATTTCCATGACCACACACTGATAATTGTATTCCTAATTAGCTCTTTAGTCCTTTACATTATTACCCTAATACTAACAACAAAATTAACCCATACAAGCACAATAGACGCACAAGAAGTAGAAACCGTATGAACAATCTTACCCGCTGTTATCCTAATCCTAATCGCACTACCCTCATTACGAATTTTATACATAATAGACGAAATCAACAACCCACTCCTCACCATTAAAGCTATAGGTCACCAGTGATACTGAAGTTACGAATATACAGATTACGAAGACCTAAATTTTGACTCCTATATAATCCCAACATCAGACCTCAAACCAGGAGAACTGCGACTACTAGAAGTCGATAACCGACTTGTTCTACCAATAGAACTATCAATTCGTATACTAATCTCGTCCGAAGACGTATTACACTCATGAGCCGTACCATCCTTAGGACTAAAAACAGACGCAATCCCAGGTCGCCTAAACCAAGCCACATTAATAGCTACACGACCTGGCCTATACTACGGTCAATGCTCAGAAATCTGTGGGTCAAACCACAGCTTCATACCTATTGTACTTGAACTAGTCCCCCTAAAACACTTCGAAGACTGATCTACCTCAATACTTTAATCTCCTTGAGATGCTATAATAGCATTAACCTTTTAAGTTAAAGACTGAGAGTGTAACAAATCTCTCCTCAATGAATGCCTCAACTAGACACATCCACATGATTTATTACAATTGTATCAATATTGCTATCATTATTTATCCTAATACAACTAAAATTCATTAAATTCAGCTCCTTCTCAACCCCATATTCAACAACAATAGAAAAAACAAAACACCTAACTCCTTGAGAAACAAAATGAACGAAAATCTATTTGCCTCATTCGCTACCCCTACCATAATTGGCCTGCCAATCGTTATATTAATCATCATATTCCCAAGTATTCTTTTCCCTACCCCTAAACGAATAATCACCAACCGAATGGTATCAATCCAACAATGACTAATCAACATGACCATAAAACAAATAATGAACATCCACAACAACAAAGGACGGACATGAACTCTCATATTAATCTCCCTCATCACATTCATCGGCACCACCAACCTACTAGGCCTATTACCACACACTTTTACACCCACCACACAACTCTCTATAAACTTAGGCATAGCTATTCCACTATGAGCGGGCGCAGTAGTAACAGGCTTCCGACATAAAACCAAAGCCTCACTAGCACACTTCCTACCACAAGGCACACCAATTCCACTGATTCCCATACTAATCATCATTGAAACCATCAGCCTATTTATTCAACCAATGGCCCTAGCTGTCCGACTCACAGCAAACATCACAGCAGGACACCTTTTAATCCATCTAATTGGAGGAGCCACATTAGCCTTAATATCAATTAGCCCAACAACAGCCTCAATCACATTTATCATCTTAGTTCTACTAACAATTCTAGAATTCGCAGTAGCCCTAATTCAAGCATACGTCTTCACACTACTAGTAAGCCTATACTTACACGACAACACATAATGACCCACCAGACACATGCATACCACATAGTAAACCCGAGCCCTTGACCTCTGACAGGTGCTCTATCAGCTCTACTAATAACATCAGGCCTAATCATATGATTCCACTTTAATTCTTCCCTATTACTAATTCTAGGCTTAACCACTAACTTCCTAACTATATATCAATGATGACGAGACATTATTCGAGAAAGCACATTCCAAGGTCACCACACAACCATTGTACAAAAAGGCCTACGATACGGCATAATCCTGTTCATTGTATCCGAAGTGTTCTTCTTTGCAGGTTTCTTCTGAGCCTTTTACCACTCAAGCCTAGCTCCAACTCCAGAACTAGGAGGCTGCTGACCACCAACAGGAATCAACCCTCTTAACCCCCTAGAAGTACCCTTACTAAACACATCAGTTCTTCTTGCCTCAGGAGTATCAATTACATGAGCACACCATAGCTTAATAGAAGGACACCGAAAACACATACTACAAGCCCTATTTATTACTATCGCCCTAGGCGTGTACTTCACCCTTTTACAAGCCTCAGAATATTACGAAGCACCATTCACAATTTCCGACGGCATTTACGGCTCCACATTCTTTGTAGCAACCGGATTCCATGGGTTACACGTAATTATCGGCTCATCTTTCCTAATCGTCTGCTTCATACGTCAACTAAAATTTCACTTCACATCTAGCCATCATTTCGGTTTCGAAGCCGCAGCCTGATACTGACACTTCGTAGACGTAGTATGACTATTCCTATACGTCTCCATCTATTGATGAGGCTCATGCCCTATTAGTATTAAACAGTACAGTTGACTTCCAATCAACTAGATTCGGTATCAACCCGAAATAGAGCAATCAATATTATAATTACACTATTCACCAATATAACCCTAGCCTCCTTACTAGTACTAATTGCATTCTGATTACCCCAGTTAAACACATATACAGAAAAATCAAGCCCATATGAATGCGGATTTGATCCAATAGGGTCAGCCCGCCTACCCTTCTCCATAAAATTCTTCCTAGTAGCCATCACATTCTTACTATTTGACCTAGAAATTGCACTATTACTTCCTCTCCCATGAGCCACACAAGCAAATACCATAACGCCTATACTAACAACAGCCCTAATATTAATTCTACTCCTAGCCCTAGGTCTAGCCTACGAATGACTACAAAAAGGACTAGAATGAAACGAATATAGTAGCTAGTTTAACACAAAATAATTGATTTCGACTCAATAGACTATGATTAACCTCATAGCTACCAAATGCCATCAATCTACCTAAACATTATTATAGCATTCTCCATCGCCATAGTAGGAGTACTAGTATATCGCTCACACATAATATCATCCCTACTATGTTTAGAAGGCATAATACTATCCCTCTTTATCCTAAGCACCCTCATAATTTTAAGCATACACTTTACAATAGCTATGATAATACCAATTATTCTTATAGTATTTGCTGCATGCGAAGCAGCAGTAGGACTGGCTCTGCTAGTCATAGTATCCAACACATACGGCCTAGACCACGTCCAAAATCTCAACCTCCTGCAATGCTAAAATTAATTATACCCACTATTATACTTATCCCTCTAACATGACTATCAAAAAAGAACATAGTCTGAATTAACTCAACCACACACAGCATTCTAATTAGCTTGATCAGTCTTTCCATGCTTTTCCAAACAACAGACTCTAATATAAACTTCTCCCTAATATTTTTCGCGGACCCGCTATCAACACCACTCATTATTTTAACAACATGACTACTCCCTCTAATAATCATTGCCAGCCAATCTCACCTTACCAAAGAAACAATAACCCGTAAAAAACTATATATCTCCATGCTAATTGCTCTTCAAACACTCTTAATCATAACATTTTCCGCCACAGAACTAATTCTATTTTACATCTTATTTGAAGCTACACTAATTCCAACCCTTATCATCATTACACGATGAGGAAACCAAACAGAACGCCTAAACGCAGGCTTCTATTTTCTATTTTACACACTAGCAGGATCTCTCCCCCTCCTAGTAATCCTACTATATATGCAAAACACAATAGGCTCACTAAATATATTACTCATTCAATATTTTCCCCAAACACTCGCACACTCCTGAACAACCAAACTTATATGATTAGCATGCATAATGGCATTCATAGTAAAAATACCATTATATGGCTTACACCTTTGACTACCAAAAGCACATGTAGAGGCACCAATCGCAGGATCAATAGTCCTAGCAGCTATCCTACTAAAACTTGGCGGCTATGGTATGATACGAATCACAATAATTCTAGAACCAACTACAACATTCATGTCCTATCCATTCATAATGCTTTCCCTATGAGGCATAGTAATAACAAGTGCAATTTGCCTACGACAAACGGACTTAAAATCACTAATTGCATACTCATCCGTAAGCCACATAGCTCTAGTAATCATGGCTATTCTAATCCAAACGCCCTGAAGCTATATAGGCGCAACAGCCCTAATAATTGCCCATGGTCTCACATCATCAATACTTTTCTGTCTAGCAAACACTAATTACGAACGAACTCACAGCCGCACCATAATTTTAGCCCGAGGGCTACAAACACTATTACCCCTGATAGCTTCATGATGACTACTAGCCAGCCTAACTAACCTAGCCCTACCCCCTACGATTAACTTAATCGGAGAACTACTAGTAACCATAACAACATTCAAATGATCCAACTTAACCATCCTGGCCCTGGGTCTAAACATACTAATTACAGCTCTATACTCCCTATATATACTCATTACTACACAACGAGGTAAGTTCACCTACCATACCTACTCAATTAAATCAACATTTACCCGAGAAAGTACCTTGATGCTAATACATCTCCTACCCATCATACTACTATCAATTAACCCAAAAATTATCCTCGGACCCCTATACTGTGGACATAGTTTACCCAAAACTCTAGATTGTGAATCTAGCAACAGAATATAAAAATTCTTGTTCACCAAGAAAGAACTGCAAGAACTGCTAACTCTCGCCCCCATACTTAAAAATATGGCTTTCTTACTTTTATAGGATAATAGTAATCCACTGGTCTTAGGAACCAGAAACTTGGTGCAAATCCAAATAAAAGTAATTAACTTAATTATACCATTTTCTATTATTACTCTCACTATTCTAACTATCCCAATCATAATATCCTACACAAACAAATACAAAAACAAGTCGTACCCTCACCACGTTACAACAACCGTATCATATGCATTCATGACAAGCATAATCCCAACCACAGTATTCCTACTATCAAATCAAGACTCCTATATTTCAAACTGACACTGAATAACAATACAAACCATAAAACTATCACTCAGCTTTAAACTAGACTTCTTCTCAATTATCTTTGTCTCCGTAGCTCTATTCGTAACCTGGTCAATTATAGAATTCTCACTATGATATATACACTCAGACCCCTACATCAATCGATTCTTCAAGTACTTACTACTATTCTTAATCACAATAATAATTTTAGTGACAGCAAACAACATATTCCAACTCTTCATCGGATGAGAAGGAGTAGGAATTATGTCATTTTTGCTTATCGGTTGATGGTATGGACGAACAGACGCCAACACCGCAGCCCTCCAAGCAATCCTATATAACCGAATTGGAGACATTGGCTTTATCCTAACCATAGCATGACTCCTTCTCCACCTAAACTCATGAGACTTTCAACAAATTTTTATACTCAAACCAACCAACTTTCTCCCACTATTAGGATTACTAGTAGCAGCAGCAGGAAAATCAGCCCAATTTGGGCTACACCCATGACTCCCTTCAGCTATAGAAGGTCCCACCCCTGTTTCAGCATTACTTCACTCAAGTACTATAGTTGTAGCAGGTATCTTCCTATTAGTACGCTTCTACCCACTAATACAAAACAACCCAACCATCCTAACAATTACCCTATGCCTAGGCGCTATCACCACCTTATTTACCGCAATCTGCGCCCTAACACAAAATGACATTAAAAAGATCATCGCCTTCTCAACCTCTAGTCAACTAGGCCTCATAATAGTAACCATTGGCATTAATCAACCCCATTTAGCCTTTCTACACATTTGCACACACGCCTTCTTCAAAGCCATATTATTCATATGCTCTGGATCAATCATCCACAGCCTGAACAACGAACAAGACATTCGAAAGATAGGTGGTTTACTAAAAGCTATACCATTTACATCATCATGCCTAATAATTGGAAGCCTTGCATTAACAGGAATACCATTCCTAACAGGCTTCTACTCAAAAGATTTAATCATTGAATCAGCTAACACATCCTACTCAAACGCCTGAGCCCTCTTAATTACACTACTTGCCACCTCATTCACAGCATCATACAGCACACGACTAATCTACTTTTCTTCACTAGGAGCACCACGATACCTGTCCCTCATCACTATTAATGAAAATAACCCCAATCTCCTAAAACCAATTAAACGTTTAGCCCTAGGAAGCATTTTCGCGGGCTTCTTAATCTCCAATTATATTCCACCCCTAATCATACCACAAACAACAATACCTCTATACATAAAACTGTCAGCACTAGCCGTAACAATCATAGGACTTATGATTGCCCTAGAACTAAACAACATCACACTAAACCTAAAACCAGAATGCCCAGGCCCCCTTCACTCATTTTCCTCCCTATTAGGATACTATCCTAACATTATCCACCGCACAGCCCCCTACTACGCCCTAACAATAAGTCAAAACCTAGCATCCCTTACAGACATTGTCTGACTAGAAAAACTAGCCCCAAAAAGCCTATCACAAATACAACTTTCAGCCTCCATGATCACATCCAATCAAAAAGGACTAATCAAACTATACTTCCTATCATTTATCATCTCAATAACACTAGCTATTATACTACTCATTTAACGACCACGAGTAATCTCAATTACAATAAAAATACTAACAAATAAAGACCACCCAGCTAAAATCACCAATCATCCTCCATAAGTATACAACGCAGACCCACCAGCATAATCTTCACGAACAACATCCACCCCATATCCCCCCAAGACAACCCAATCTTCTATATTTTTTAAACCACAAGAAACCAAACCTACTTCACCATCAACAATCATTCAAACAATTATCACAACCTCTACTAACAACCCAACAAATAACGCACTCAAAATAACCACATTAGAACCCCAAGCCTCAGGATACTCCTCAGTCGCCATAGCAGTAGTATAACCAAACACTACCAACATACCACCCAAATAAACCAAAAAAACTATTAACCCTAAAAAAGACCCACCTAAACCCATAACAATACCACAACCTACCCCTCCACCAACAATCAGCCCCAACCCCCCATAAATGGGGGACGGCTTTGAAGAAAAGCCAATAAAACTAATTACAAAGACTACACTTAATAAAAAAACTATATATATCATTATGTTCCAGCATGGGACTAACCACGACCAATGATATGAAAAACCATCGTTGTAAATTCAACTACAAGAACTAATGACCAACATCCGCAAAAACCACCCGCTCCTAAAAATCGTCAACCAATCATTCATTGATTTACCTGCACCAACAAGCATTTCAGCATGATGAAACTTCGGTTCATTACTGGGCATCTGCCTAGCAATACAAATCCTTACAGGCCTATTCCTAGCAATACACTATACATCAGACACCGTAACTGCCTTCTCATCTGTAACCCACATCTGCCGAGACGTAAACTATGGCTGATTAATTCGATATCTACATGCCAACGGTGCATCACTATTCTTCATATGCCTGTACCTCCATATCGGCCGAGGCTTATACTACGGCTCATACACTTTCCTAGAAACTTGAAACATCGGGATTATCCTATTATTCACTGTCATAGCCACAGCATTTATAGGTTACGTCTTACCATGAGGACAAATATCATTTTGAGGAGCCACAGTAATTACCAACTTATTATCCGCCATCCCCTATATTGGAACCGACCTAGTAGAATGGATCTGAGGTGGCTTCTCAGTAGACAAAGCAACTCTAACACGCTTCTTCGCCTTCCACTTCATCCTGCCATTTATTATCACAGCACTCGTGATAATCCACCTATTATTCCTACACGAAACAGGATCAAACAACCCCACAGGTATCTCGTCAAATATAGACACAATCCCATTCCACCCATACTATACAATTAAAGACATTCTAGGTCTAATCCTCATGATCCTGCTTCTAATAACATTAGTCCTATTTTACCCAGACCTACTAGGCGACCCAGACAACTATACCCCAGCAAACCCACTGAACACACCACCCCACATTAAACCAGAATGATATTTTCTATTTGCCTATGCAATCCTACGATCCATCCCAAATAAACTAGGAGGAGTGTTAGCCCTAGTCTGCTCAATCCTGGTCCTCGCCATCATCCCTCTACTACACACAGCAAAACAACGAAGCCTTATGTTCCGACCAATCAGCCAATGTCTATTTTGACTCCTAACAGCCAACCTAATAATCCTTACATGAATTGGGGGCCAACCAGTCGAACACCCATTCATTATCATCGGACAAGTAGCATCTATTTCATACTTCACAATCATCCTAGTCCTAATACCAATTGCAGGCCTAATCGAGAATAAACTCATAAAATGAAGACGTCCTAGTAGTATAAATATTACCATGGTCTTGTAAACCATAAATGAAGAATCTCTACTTCCTAGGACAACTCAAGGAGAAGGTACTACACTAACCCCACCATCAACTCCCAAAGCTGATATTCTAATTAAACTACTCCTTGAACACTAATATGCACAATATGTA